GTCCCTGTAGCTTATCAAACAAAGCATGGCACTGAAGATGCCAAGATGGTTGTCCCATAAACACCCAAGGACAAAAGACTTAGTCCTAACCTTACTGTTAATTCTTGCCAAACATATACATGCAAGTATCCGCATCCCAGTGTAAATGCCCTCGGACCCTATCTCTTATAGGCAAGAGGAGCAGGTATCAGGCACACCCACAGCTGTAGCCCAAGACACCTTGCTTAGCCACACCCCCACGGGTACTCAGCAGTAATTAACATTAAGCAATAAGCGCAAGCTTGACTTAGTTATGGCAATACTCAGGGTTGGTAAATCTTGTGCCAGCCACCGCGGTCACACAAGAGACCCAAATTAACTGTAACACGGCGTAAAGAGTGGCACTATGCTATCGCAGCAACTAAGATCAAAGCACAACTGAGCTGTCATAAGCCCAAGATGTGTCTAAAACCACCATCAAGACGATCTTAGCAACAACGATAAATTAAACCCCACGAAAGCTAGGGTACAAATGGGATTAGATACCCCACTATGCCTAGCCCTAAATCTCGATACTTACCCTACTGAAGTATCCGCCCGAGAACTACGAGCACAAACGCTTAAAACTCTAAGGACTTGGCGGTGCCCCAAACCCACCTAGAGGAGCCTGTTCTATCATCGATCACCCACGATTCACCCAACCACTCCTTGCCAGTGCAGCCTACATACCGCCGTCGCCAGCGGACCTCCCCTGAGAGTCCAACAGTGAACACAATAGCCCCCGCCCGCCAACAAAACAGGTCAAGGTATAGCCCACGGAGTGCAAGAAATGGGCTACATTTTCTAAAATAGATAACCACGGAAGGGGGTGTGAAACCTCCCCCAGAAGACGATTTAGCAGTAAAGTGGGACAATAATGCCCTCTTTAAACTGGCCCTGGAGCACGTACATACCGCCCGTCACCCTCCTCACAAGCTACAAACTCTCATAAATAATTACACTAATTAGCCAAAGACGAGGCAAGTCGTAACAAGGTAAGTGTACCGGAAGGTGCACTTAGCACCAAGACGTAGCTATAATACAAAAGCATTCAGCTTACACCTGAAAGATATCTGCCGCCTACCAGATCGTCTTGAAGCCTAACTCTAGCCCAGCCATAACTCCAACCGAAGCTAACCAAAACTCTCTCTCTCTCACCTCCAAAACCAAAGCATTCTTTTAACTTAGTATAGGCGATAGAAAAGATTCCCCGGCGCGATAGAAACCTCTGTACCGTAAGGGAAAGATGAAATAATAATGAAAAACCAAAGCAACAAACAGCAAAGATAAACCCTTGTACCTTTTGCATCATGATTTAGCAAGAACAATCAAGCAAAACGAACTAAAGCTTGTCACCCCGAAACCCAAGCGAGCTACTTACAAGCAGCTACCTTTGAGCGAACCCGTCTCTGTTGCAAAAGAGTGGGACGACTTGTTAGTAGAGGTGAAAAGCCAACCGAGCTGGGTGATAGCTGGTTGCCTGTGAAACGAATTTAAGTTCCTTCTTGATTTTTCTCTACAGACACCAAACCCAAACTACACCGAAGTAAGTCAAGAACAATTGAAAGGAGGTACAGCTCCTTTAAAAAGAATACAACCTCCCATAGCGGATACATCTTCTCACCTCAAAACCGTAGGCCTTAAGCAGCCACCAGTAAGAGTGCGTCAAAGCTCACCTTAAAAAATTCAAGAATTGTCCGACTCCCTTACCCTTAACAGGCTAACCTATAATAATAGGAGAATTAATGCTAAAATAAGTAACTAGGGGTCACTCCCTCTCAAGCGCAAGCTTACATTATTACATTATTAACAGACCACGGCCAATGCTACAAACCAACAAGAACCAAACATTAAACTCACCCTGTTAACCCGACTCAGGAGCGCTTTGTTAGAAAGATTGAAACCTGTAAAAGGAACTAGGCAAGCCCAAGGCCCGACTGTTTACCAAAAACATAGCCTTCAGCCCAACAAGTATTGAAGGTGATGCCTGCCCAGTGACATTACGTTCAACGGCCGCGGTATCCTAACCGTGCGAAGGTAGCGCAATCAATTGTCTCATAAATCGAGACTTGTATGAATGGCTAAACGAGGTCTTAACTGTCTCTTACAGGTAATCAGTGAAATTGATCTTCCTGTGCAAAAGCAGGAATAAGAACATAAGACGAGAAGACCCTGTGGAACTTAAAAATTAGCGACCACTACATATCACATCATAAACCTACTAGGCTTACATCCCAAAAGAACTGGCCCGCATTTTTCGGTTGGGGCGACCTTGGAGAAAAACAGACCCTCCAAAATCAAGACCATCCTTCTTAACCAAGAGCAACCCCTCAACGTACTAACAGTAATCCAGACCCAGTACAACTGACTAACGGACCAAGCTACCCCAGGGATAACAGCGCAATCTCCTTCAAGAGCCCATATCGACAAGGAGGTTTACGACCTCGATGTTGGATCAGGACATCCTAATGGTGCAGCCGCTATTAAGGGTTCGTTTGTTCAACGATTAACAGTCCTACGTGATCTGAGTTCAGACCGGAGCAATCCAGGTCGGTTTCTATCTATGATAGACTTTCCCCAGTACGAAAGGACCGGAAAAGTGAGGCCAATATCACAGACATGCCTTCCCTCCAAAGTAATGAACCCAACTAAATTACCAAGAGGACTTTCCCCCAATCCTAGATAAGGACTGCTAGCGTGGCAGAGCTTGGGCAAATGCAAAAGGCTTAAGCCCTTTACCCAGAGGTTCAAATCCTCTCCCTAGCTTCTCATGATCCTAACCCATCTCATCATAGCCCTATCCTATGCAATCCCAATCCTAATCGCCGTAGCCTTCCTAACACTAGTTGAACGAAAAATCCTAAGCTACATACAATCCCGAAAAGGTCCAAACATTGTAGGCCCCTTCGGCTTACTTCAACCTATTGCAGATGGTGTAAAACTATTCATCAAAGAGCCTATCCGTCCATCCACCTCCTCTCCATTCCTCTTCATCATAACACCTATCTTGGCCCTTCTCTTAGCAATTACAATCTGAATTCCCCTGCCCCTCCCCTTCCCCCTTACCGACCTAAACCTGGGCCTCCTCTTCCTCCTAGCCATATCAAGCATAGCAGTATACTCAATTCTATGATCAGGGTGGGCCTCAAACTCAAAATATGCACTAATTGGCGCCCTGCGGGCAGTAGCACAAACCATCTCCTACGAAGTAACACTAGCTATTATCCTCCTATCCATAATAATACTAAGCGGGAACTACACCTTGAGTACCTTAGCCACCACCCAAGAGCCACTATACCTCATTTTTTCCTCCCGGCCCCTTGCAATAATATGATATATCTCCACGCTCGCAGAAACAAATCGTGCCCCATTTGACCTTACAGAAGGGGAATCCGAACTAGTTTCAGGTTTCAACGTAGAATACGCCGCAGGCCCATTTGCCTTATTCTTCCTAGCTGAATACGCAAATATCATATTAATAAATACACTAACCACCATCCTATTCCTAAATCCAAGCTGACTTAACCCCCCCACAGAACTATACCCACTAGCCCTGGCCATCAAAGTTCTTATCCTCTCCTCAGGCTTCCTATGAGTCCGAGCTTCCTACCCACGATTCCGCTACGACCAACTTATGCATCTCCTTTGAAAAAACTTCCTCCCACTAACCCTAGCACTATGTATTTGACACACAAGCATACCAATCTCCTACGCAGGCCTGCCTCCTTACCTAAGGAAATGTGCCTGAACGCAAAGGGTCACTATGATAAAGTGAACATAGAGGTATACCAGCCCTCTCATTTCCTAGTAAAAATTAGAAAAGTAGGAATCGAACCTACACAGGAGAGATCAAAACTCCCCATACTTCCTTTATATTATTTCCTAGTAGAGTCAGCTAAAAAAGCTATCGGGCCCATACCCCGAAAATGATGGTTTAACCCCTTCCTCTACTAATTAACCCACATGCAAAACTAATCTTCCTCACAAGCCTAATCCTAGGAACAACCATTACAATCTCAAGCAACCATTGAATATCAGCCTGAGCAGGCCTAGAAATCAATACTCTCGCCATTATCCCCCTCATTTCAAAATCCCACCACCCGCGAGCCATCGAAGCCGCAATCAAATATTTCCTAGTACAGGCAACTGCTTCAGCACTAGTCCTCTTCTCAAGTATAATCAACGCATGATCTACAGGACAATGAGATATTACCCAATTAAATCAACCAATACCATGCCTTTTACTAACAACAGCAATTGCAATAAAACTAGGCCTAGTGCCATTCCACTTTTGGTTTCCCGAAGTACTTCAAGGCTCATCCCTAACCACCGCCCTTTTATTATCCACAGTAATGAAATTTCCCCCAATCACAATTCTATTCCTAACATCCCATTCACTAAACCCAGCATTATTAACCTCAATGGGCATTGCCTCAGCAGCCCTGGGGGGCTGAATAGGATTAAATCAAACGCAGATTCGAAAAATTCTAGCCTTTTCATCAATCTCCCACCTAGGGTGAATAACTATTATCATCATATATAGCCCTAAACTCACCTTACTAACTTTCTACCTATACTCCTTAATAACTATCACCGTATTCCTCACCCTCAATACAACTAAAGCTTTAAAACTATCAACAATAATAATCACATGAACAAAAATCCCCACACTAAATGCAACCCTAATGCTAACGCTCCTCTCCCTAGCAGGCCTCCCCCCATTAACGGGCTTCCTACCCAAATGACTCATCATCCAAGAACTTACTAAACAAGAAATAACCACAGCAGCTACAATCATCACTATACTTTCACTGCTGGGGTTATTTTTTTACCTTCGCCTCGCATATTACTCAACAATCACACTCCCACCAAACTCCACAAACCATATAAAACAATGGCATACTGACAAATCAACAAACACCCTAATTGCCATCTTCACCTCTCTGTCAGCCCTACTCCTACCCCTCTCACCTATAATCCTCACCATCATCTAGAAACTTAGGATCAACCCAAACCGAAGGCCTTCAAAGCCTTAAATAAGAGTTAAACTCTCTTAGTTTCTGCTAAGACCCGCAAGACATTATCCTGCATCTCCTGAATGCAACCCAGACGCTTTAATTAAGCTAGGGCCTTACCTAGACAGATGGGCCTCGATCCCATAAAATTCTAGTTAACAGCTAGATGCCTAAACCAACAGGCTTCCGTCTAAAAGACCCTGGCACACTCTCAGCGTGCATCAATGAGCTTGCAACTCAACATGAACTTCACTACAGAGTCGATAAGAAGAGGAATTGAACCCCTGTAAAAAGGACTACAGCCTAACGCTTTAACACTCAGCCATCTTACCTGTGACCTTCATTAATCGATGACTATTCTCAACCAACCACAAAGATATCGGAACCCTCTACCTAATCTTCGGCGCATGGGCCGGCATAATTGGCACCGCTCTCAGCCTATTAATCCGCGCAGAACTCGGCCAACCAGGAAGCCTATTAGGGGACGACCAAATCTATAATGTAATCGTCACCGCCCACGCCTTCGTAATAATTTTCTTCATAGTCATACCCATCATGATTGGGGGGTTTGGAAATTGACTAGTCCCACTTATAATTGGTGCCCCCGACATAGCATTCCCACGCATAAACAATATAAGCTTCTGACTCCTCCCTCCATCCTTTTTACTACTACTTGCCTCCTCCACAGTAGAAGCAGGAGCAGGTACAGGATGAACAGTCTACCCACCACTAGCCGGCAACCTAGCCCACGCCGGAGCTTCAGTAGACCTAGCCATCTTCTCCCTTCACTTAGCAGGTGTATCCTCCATTCTAGGGGCAATTAATTTCATCACAACGGCCATTAACATTAAACCACCAGCCCTATCACAATACCAAACACCCCTATTCGTGTGATCCGTCCTAATTACCGCCGTCCTATTACTGCTCTCTCTCCCAGTCCTTGCTGCTGGCATCACCATGTTACTAACAGACCGAAACCTCAATACTACATTCTTCGACCCTGCTGGAGGAGGAGATCCAGTCCTGTATCAACATCTCTTCTGATTCTTCGGCCACCCAGAAGTCTACATCCTAATCCTCCCAGGCTTTGGAATCATCTCACACGTAGTAACCTACTACGCAGGCAAAAAAGAACCTTTTGGCTATATAGGAATAGTATGAGCTATACTATCCATTGGATTCCTAGGCTTCATCGTATGAGCCCACCATATATTTACAGTAGGAATAGACGTAGATACTCGAGCATACTTCACATCCGCTACCATAATCATTGCCATTCCAACTGGCATTAAAGTCTTTAGCTGATTAGCTACACTACACGGAGGAACCATTAAATGGGACCCCCCAATACTATGAGCCCTTGGTTTCATCTTCCTCTTCACCATTGGAGGCCTAACAGGAATCGTATTAGCCAACTCTTCACTAGACATCGCTTTACACGACACATATTACGTAGTTGCCCACTTCCACTATGTACTCTCAATAGGGGCTGTCTTTGCCATCCTAGCAGGATTCACCCACTGATTCCCACTATTCACCGGATTCACCCTGCACCCCACATGAACCAAAGCTCACTTTGGAGTCATATTCACAGGCGTAAACCTCACCTTCTTCCCACAACACTTCCTAGGTCTAGCAGGCATACCACGACGATACTCAGACTACCCAGACGCCTATACCCTATGAAACACCATATCCTCTATCGGCTCCTTAATCTCAATGACAGCCGTAGTCATACTGATATTTATCATCTGAGAAGCCTTCGCATCAAAACGAAAAGTCCTACAACCAGAATTGACCACTACCAACATCGAATGAATCCACGGCTGCCCGCCTCCCTATCACACCTTCGAAGAACCAGCCTTTGTCCAAGTACAAGAAAGGAAGGAATCGAACCCTCACACGCTGGTTTCAAGCCAACCGCATTAAACCACTCATGCTTCTTTCTTATGGGATGTTAGTAAACCAATTACATAGCCTTGTCAAGACTAAATCACAGGTGAAAACCCCGTACATCTCTCATGGCTAACCACTCACAATTCGGGTTTCAAGATGCTTCATCCCCTATCATAGAAGAACTCGTTGAATTCCACGACCACGCACTAATAGTTGCACTAGCAATCTGTAGTTTAGTCCTCTACCTTCTGGCACTCATACTAATAGAGAAACTGTCCTCAAACACCGTCGACGCCCAAGAAGTAGAATTAATCTGAACAATCCTACCAGCTATCGTCCTCATTCTACTCGCCCTCCCATCCCTACAAATCCTATACATAATAGATGAAATCGACGAACCTGATCTAACCCTAAAAGCTATCGGACACCAATGATATTGAACCTACGAATATACAGATTTCAAAGACCTAACATTCGACTCATACATGCTCCCTACAACCGAACTCCCCACAGGCCACTTCCGACTATTAGAAGTTGATCATCGCGTTGTCATCCCAATGGAATCCCCCATCCGCATTATCATCACTGCTGATGATGTCCTTCACTCCTGAGCAGTCCCCACTCTAGGAGTAAAAACCGACGCAATCCCAGGGCGACTAAACCAAACATCATTCATTACCACCCGGCCCGGAATCTTCTACGGCCAATGTTCCGAAATCTGCGGGGCTAATCACAGCTACATACCAATCGTAGTAGAATCCACACCCCTCACCCACTTCGAGAACTGATCCTCACTACTTTCATCCTAATCATTAAGAAGCTATGCAACCAGCACTAGCCTTTTAAGCTAGAGAAAGAGGGCCATATCCCTCCTTAATGACATGCCACAACTTAACCCAAGCCCATGATTCTTTATTATACTAACATCATGACTGACCTTTTCACTAATCATCCAACCAAAACTTCTATCATTCACTCCTACCAACCCCCTATCTAACCTACTCTCCCCCACCACAACCACCAAAACTACACCCTGAACCTGACCATGAATCTAAGCTTTTTTGACCAATTCACAAGCCCATGTCTCCTAGGAATTCCTTTAATTCTAATCTCAATACTATTCCCCACCCTACTACTCCCATCACCAGACAACCGATGAGTTACTAACCGCCTCTCCACCCTTCAGTCCTGATTTCTTCATCTAATCACAAAACAACTAATAATACCACTAAACAAAAAAGGCCACAAATGAGCCTTAATCCTTACATCACTAATGACATTTCTACTTATAATTAACCTACTAGGACTACTGCCCTACACATTCACCCCTACTACTCAACTATCAATGAACATAGCTCTAGCTTTCCCGCTCTGACTTGCCACCCTCCTCACAGGAATACGTAACCAACCTTCAATCTCCCTAGGCCACCTACTACCCGAAGGAACTCCAACCCCATTAATCCCAGCATTAATTTTAATCGAAACCACTAGCCTACTTATCCGTCCATTAGCCTTAGGAGTTCGCCTAACAGCAAATCTCACAGCAGGACACCTACTCATCCAACTTATCTCCACAGCCTCAATTGCCCTACTCCCAACTATACCAACAGTATCCATCCTAACCACAACAATCCTCCTCCTACTAACTCTCCTAGAAGTAGCAGTAGCCATAATCCAAGCTTACGTCTTCGTCCTCCTATTAAGCCTGTACTTACAAGAAAACATCTAATGGCCCACCAAGCACACTCCTATCACATAGTAGACCCAAGCCCTTGACCCATTTTCGGCGCAGCCGCTGCCCTACTCACCACCTCAGGATTAATCATATGATTCCACCACAACTCCTCACAACTTCTAAGCCTAGGCCTACTCTCCATAATCCTAATTATAATCCAATGATGACGAGACATTGTACGAGAAAGTACATTCCAAGGTCACCACACTCCTCCAGTCCAAAAAGGCCTACGATATGGAATAATCTTATTCATCACATCCGAAGCCTTCTTCTTTCTGGGCTTCTTCTGAGCATTTTTCCATTCCAGCCTAGTCCCCACCCCAGAACTAGGAGGACACTGGCCTCCTACAGGAATCCAGCCCCTCAATCCACTAGAAGTCCCTCTACTAAATACAGCCATCCTACTAGCTTCGGGTGTCACCGTAACATGAGCCCATCATAGCATCACAGAAGGAAACCGAAAACAAGCCATCCATGCACTAACACTAACAATCCTGCTAGGATTCTACTTTACAGCACTCCAAGCCATAGAATACCATGAAGCCCCCTTCTCAATTGCTGACGGCGTATACGGGTCAACTTTTTTTGTCGCCACAGGATTCCACGGACTCCACGTAATCATTGGATCCTCCTTCCTATCAGTCTGCCTCTTACGACTAATCAAATTCCATTTCACCTCAAACCACCACTTCGGATTCGAAGCAGCAGCCTGATACTGACACTTTGTAGACGTCATCTGATTATTCCTCTACATAACCATCTACTGATGAGGATCCTGCTCTTCTAGTATATTAATTACAATTGACTTCCAATCTCTAAAATCTGGTACAACCCCAGAGAAGAGCAATTAACATAATCACATTCATAATTACCCTATCCCTCACCCTAAGCGTTATTCTAACCACACTAAACTTTTGACTCACACAAATCAACCCAGACTCAGAAAAACTATCCCCATACGAATGTGGCTTCGACCCACTCGGATCAGCCCGCCTCCCCTTCTCAATCCGATTCTTCCTCAGTAGCAATCCTGTTTCTCCTATTCGACTTAGAAATCGCACTATTACTCCCTCTCCCATGAGCCATCCAGCTTCAATCCCCTACCACTACCCTAACCTGAACCTCCATCATTCTACTACTACTCACACTAGGACTAATCTATGAATGAATACAAGGCGGCCTAGAATGAGCAGAATAGACAGAGAGTTAGTCTAACCAAGACAGTTGATTTCGGCTCAACAGATCATAGTCTACCCTATGACTTTCTTATGTCCCCCTTACACCTAAGCTTCTACTCAGCCTTCACCCTAAGCAGCCTAGGATTAGCATTCCACCGAACCCACTTAATCTCCGCCCTATTATGCCTAGAAAGCATAATACTATCCATATACATTGCCCTATCAATCTGACCCATCGAAAATCAAGCATCATCATCCACACTAATACCAGTATTCATACTTGCATTCTCAGCCTGTGAAGCAGGTATGGGCCTAGCAATATTGGTAGCCTCCACACGAACTCACGGTTCAGACCACCTACACAACTTAAACCTACTACAATGTTAAAAATCATCCTACCTACAATCATACTCTTACCCACAGCTCTCCTATCTCCCCAAAAATTTCTATGAACAAACACCACTATATACAGTCTCCTAATTGCCACCCTCAGCCTACAGTGGACTACTCCAACCTATCACCCACACAAAAACCTAACCCAATGAACCGGCATCGACCAAATCTCATCCCCCCTACTAGTCCTATCCTGTTGACTACTACCACTTATAATCATAGCAAGCCAAAACCACCTCCAACACGAGCCACCAACACGAAAACGAACATTTATCACAACTCTAATCATAATCCAACCATTCATTATCCTCGCATTCTCAACCACAGAACTGATACTATTCTACATCTCATTTGAAGCAACCCTAATTCCAACCCTGATCCTAATCACACGATGAGGGAACCAACCAGAACGCCTAAGTGCTGGCATCTACTTACTATTCTACACCCTCATCAGCTTCTTACCATTACTAGTAACAATCCTCCACCTACACACACAAATTGGCACACTACAACTAACAATACTAGAACTAACCCACCCCACACTCGTCAACTCATGATCAAGCCTCCTATCAGGCCTAGCCCTACTAACCGCATTTATAGTAAAAGCACCCCTATATGGCCTCCACTTATGACTCCCAAAAGCCCACGTAGAAGCCCCAATCGCAGGTTCCATACTACTTGCCGCCCTCCTCCTAAAACTAGGAGGATATGGCATCATACGTATCACCCTCCTAACAGGCCCCCTCCCAAGCCACCTACACTACCCATTTCTTACCCTAGCACTATGAGGGGCACTAATAACCAGCTCCATTTGCTTACGCCAAACTGATCTAAAAGCACTCATTGCCTACTCCTCTGTAAGCCACATAGGCCTAGTTATCGCTGCAGGCACAATTCAAACCCATTGATCATTCTCAGGGGCAATAATCCTAATGATCTCCCACGGCCTAACTTCCTCAATACTATTTTGCCTAGCCAACACCAACTACGAACGCACACATAGCCGAATCCTCCTCCTAACACGAGGCCTCCAGCCTCTCTTACCTCTCATAGCCACTTGATGATTACTGGCAAACCTAACCAACATGGCCCTCCCACCAACAACTAACCTAATAGCAGAACTAACCATCATAGTCACCCTGTTCAACTGATCCTCCTTTACAATCATCCTAACCGGGATCGCAACCTTACTGACCGCCTCATACACCTTATTTATATTACTAATAACCCAACGAGGCACACTCCCAACTCACATCACGTCCATCCAAAATTCAAACACACGAGAACATCTCCTAATAGCCCTCCACATCATCCCTATACTACTCCTTATCCTAAAACCAGAACTCATCTCCAGAATCCTATCCTCTATCACGCAAGTATAGTTTCAACCCAAACATTAGACTGTGATTCTAAAAATAGAAGTTAAACTCTTCTTACCTGCCGAGGGGAGGTTCAAACCAACAAGAGCTGCTAACTCTCGCATCTGAGTCTAAAACCTCAGTCCCCTTACTTTTTAAGGATAGCAGTAATCCACTGGTCTTAGGAACCACCCATCTTGGTGCAAATCCAAGTAAAAGTAATGGAACCAACATTACTCTTCAATGTTTCCATCCTCATTACAATAACAATTATCATTACACCAATATTACTCCCACTACTGTCAAACAAACTCCAAAACTCTCCAACCACCATCACACATACTGTCAAAACTGCTTTCCTAACCAGCCTCGTACCAACAATACTATTCATACACTCAGGCATAGAAAGCATCATCTCACACTGAGAATGAAAATTCATCATAAACTTCAAAATTCCATTCAGCCTAAAAATAGACCAATACTCCACAATATTCCTCCCCATTGCCTTATTCGTAACATGATCTATCCTTCAATTCGCAACATGATACATAGCCTCAGAACCATACATCACCAAATTCTTCTCCTACCTCCTAATATTCCTAATTGCCATACTAACTTTAACCATTGCCAACAACATATTTTTATTATTCATCGGCTGAGAAGGAGTTGGCATCATATCATTCCTATTAATCGGCTGATGACAAGGTCGAGCAGAAGCCAATACAGCTGCGCTTCAAGCCGTCCTCTATAACCGAATTGGAGACATCGGACTCATCCTAAGCATAGCATGACTCGCATCCTCCATAAATACCTGAGAAATCCAGCAAACATTCTCCACCACCCAAACCCCAACACTCCCTCTACTCGGCCTTATTCTAGCAGCCACAGGAAAATCAGCCCAATTTGGACTCCACCCGTGACTGCCAGCTGCTATAGAAGGCCCAACCCCAGTCTCCGCCTTACTTCACTCCAGCACCATAGTAGTAGCTGGCATCTTCCTCCTAATCCGTACACATCCCTTACTCGCCAACAACCAAACAGCCCTTTCCCTGTGCCTCTCTCTAGGAGCCCTATCCACTCTATTTGCCGCCACATGCGCTCTCACACAAAACGACATCAAAAAAATCATTGCCTTTTCCACCTCAAGCCAACTAGGACTAATAATAGTCACTATCGGCCTAAACCTCCCCCAGCTAGCCTTCCTTCATATTTCAACCCACGCCTTCTTCAAAGCTATACTATTCCTATGTTCAGGTTCAATCATCCACAATCTCAATGGGGAACAGGATATCCGAAAAATAGGCGGGCTACAAAAAATACTCCCCACAACCACATTCTGGCTAACCATCGGAAACTTAGCTCTAATAGGAACCCCATTCCTAGCAGGATTTTACTCAAAAGACCTCATCATCGAAAGCCTAAACACCTCCTATCTAAACACCTGAGCACTACTCCTAACATTACTCGCCACAACATTCACTGCAACTTATAGCTTGCGCATAACCTTATTAGTCCAAACAGGACACACCCGGATGACCACAACCCCCTCAATAAACGAAAACAACTCAACAATCACCAACCCAATTACCCGCCTCGCCCTAGGAAGCATCATAGCTGGACTACTCATCACATCCTATATTACCCCCACAAAAACTCCTCCAATAACCATACCCACCCTCACAAAAACCGCAGCCATCATCGTCACAATATTAGGCATCATCCTAGCCCTAGAACTTGCAAACACAACACACGCCCTAATCCAACCAAAACAAAATACCTATCTGAACTTCTCCTCCACACTAGGATACTTCAACCACTTAACACACCGCCTCAGCTCCACAAAACTACTAAACAACGGCCAAAAAATCGCCTCCCACCTAATCGACTTATCCTGATACAAAAAAATAGGCCCAGAAGGACTTGCCGATCTACAACTCATGGCAACCAAAACTTCAACCACCCTCCATACTGGACTAATCAAAACCTACCTAGGAACCTTTGCCCTCTCCATCCTCATTATTATACTATCAACATAAACCAAGTTAATGGCCCCCAACCTTCGAAAATCCCACCCCCTTCTAAAAATAGTCAACAACTCCCTAATCGATCTACCCACCCCATCAAACATTTCCGCCTGATGAAACTTCGGATCTCTCCTAGGCATTTGCCTAGCAACACAAATCCTAACCGGCCTACTACTAGCCGCACACTACACTGCAGACACAACCCTAGCCTTCTCATCCGTTGCCCACACATGCCGAAACGTACAACATGGTTGACTAATCCGCAACCTACATGCAAACGGAGCCTCATTCTTCTTCATCTGCATCTACCTCCATATCGGACGAGGCTTATATTACGGCTCATACCTATACAAAGAAACCTGAAACACAGGAGTTATCCTCCTACTTACCCTCATAGCTACTGCCTTCGTAGGCTACGTCCTACCATGGGGACAAATGTCATTTTGAGGGGCTACAGTTATCACCAATCTCTTCTCAGCCGTCCCATACATCGGCCAAACCCTTGTAGAATGAGCTTGAGGGGGTTTTTCAGTAGATAATCCCACATTAACTCGATTCTTCACGTTACACTTCCTCCTTCCATTCATAATTATGGGCCTCACCCTAATCCACCTCACCTTCCTTCACGAATCCGGCTCAAACAACCCCCTAGGCATCGTATCAAACTGCGATAAAATCCCATTCCACCCCTATTTTTCCTTAAAAGATATCCTAGGATTCATACTCATACTACTCCCACTCATAACCCTAGCTCTATTCTCACCAAACTTACTAGGAGACCCAGAAAACTTCCCCCCAGCAAATCCCCTAGTCACACCTCCCTATATTAAACCAGAATGATATTTCTTATTTGCATACGCCATCCTACGTTCAATTCCAAACAAACTAGGAGGCGTACTAGCCCTAGCTGCCTCCGTACTAATCCTCTTTCTAGCTCCACTCCTCCACAAATCTAAACAACGTACAATAACCTTCCGCCCCCTCTCCCAACTCCTATTCTGAACCCTAACCGCCAACCTTCTTATCCTAACATGAGTTGGCAGCCAACCAGTGGAACATCCATTCATGATCATCGGCCAACTAGCTTCCCTTACCTACTTCACAATCCTCCTAGTCCTCTTCCCCATCACCGGGGCCCTAGAAAACAAAATACTAAACTACTAAAAATACTCTAATAGTTTACAAAAAACATTGGTCTTGTAAACCAAAGAACGAAGACTATACCCCTTCTTAGAGTTCCCCACCCTCCAAACAATCAGAAAAAAAGGACTTAAACCTTTATCTCCAGCTCCCAAAGCTGGTATTTTACATTAAACTATTCTCTGACCCCCCTAAACTGCCCGAATTGCCCCACGAGACAACCCCCGTACAAGCTCCAACACCACAAACAAAGTCAACAACAAACCCCACCCCGCCATCAAAAACAGCCCCGCCCCCCGCGAATAAAACATAGCCACACCACTAAAATCCAATCGAACTGAAAGCATCCCCCCACTATCCACAGTAACCACCCCAAAATTTCAACATTCAACAAACCCCCCAACAACCATACCCATAACAAGTACCAAAACAAGCCCCACAACGTACCCTACAACACGCCAATCCCCCCAAGCCTCAGGGTACGGATCCGCCGCCAGAGATACAGAATATACAAAAACCACCAACATTCCCCCTAAATACACCATAAATAGCACTAAAGACACAAAAGAAACCCCCAAACTCAACAATCACCCACACCCCACAACAGATGCCAGTACCAACCCAACTACCCCATAATACGGCGAAGGATTAGACGCAACTGCCAACCCTCCCAATACAAAGCACAACCCCATAAAAAACATAAAATAAGTCATCAGAAATTTCTGTTTGGCTTTTCTCCAAAACTCGCGGCCCGAAAAGCCGCTGTTGTAACTTCAACTACAGAAACCCCTAAAAATGACCCCCCCCCACCCCCCCCATGTACGGGATTACATTCAATTATATACCACATAATACATTACATTAATGTAGGAGATATATTTAATGTATGTTCTACGCCATGACTGTATATACGTGCATAACACTTTTATCCATACGGCAGTGCTCGAAGCAAATTATGAATGGTTCGGATCATAGTACTGCAACATTCTCTCGACGTACCGGTCTCTCGGACCAGGTTATTTATTAGTCGTTCCCCTCACGTGAAATCAGCAACCCGGTGTTGGTAAGATCCTACGTTACTAGCTTCAGGACCATTCTTTCCCCCTACACCCCTAGCACAACTTGCACTTTTGCGCCTCTGGTTCCTATGTCAGGGCCATAACTTGGTTAATCCTTTAACCTTGCTTTTCACCGATACATCTGGTAGGCTATATATCACCATTGTCTCTCTTAATCGCGGCATTTTCCCTTTTTGGCACTTTTGGTTCCCTTTTTTTTTTCTGGGGCTTCAACCTGCCCTCCGGTGCAGCGGGTGCTTACATTTATATACGTGAGCATACATGGTATTCGTCCGGTTTGTCGCCTCAGGAGTTGATTAATGAGACGGTTTCATGTATATGGGGAATCATCTTGACACTGATGCACTTTGCTTTCCATTTGGTTATGGTGTGTCCACAGACTCTTATTTATGCTGCTATTTAGTGAATGCTCGTTGGACATGATTTTTTACTTTTACACTTCCTCTAACTTTCTTAACAACACTAGAAGTTTTCGACCAAATTTAACCACGTTTATCATCATGAATTTTATTCACACATTTTTTCCATGTCATCAATACTGGAGTTACATTAATAAACAAACCCCATACATTTCGTACACATACACATCAATACAAATCAAAATATACTAAGGGAACCCTCCTAGAAACAACAAAACATTAACACAAACAAAAACACAAGCCCAAAAATCAAACAACGAACAAATAAGCCCAAATCAGACAATAT